TAAAGAATGAATCAAATCTCCCCAAGTAGGATTCGAACCTACGACCAGTCAGTTAACAGCCGACCGCTCTACCACTGAGCTACTGAGGAACAAGGGGAGATTCGACCTCCTAGAGTTCAACTCCCGCTCTCAACCCGTGAACAATATGCGTCCGAAGCTTCTTTCGTAACTCCCGGAATTTCTTCGTAGTGGCTCCGTTCCATGCCTCATTTCATAGGGAAGCCCAAAGTGGCTCTATTTCATTCTATTTCACTTCCTAGCACTTCCTATCATTTAATATCCATCCCTTTGGTCTTATTGACATAAGAGATGTCATTTATAGTCTATCTCTTTCTATATATGGAAAGTCAAGAAATTCTCATCGAAACATCGAGAAATTGTGCATATAGAAAGCTCTAAAGAAAGAAAAAAAGGAGACCCATGCCATGATTTTCAAATCTTTTCTACTTAGTAGTCTAAGTTTATCGATGAGGATAATGAATTCGGTCGTTGTGGTCGGACTCTATTATGGATTTCTGACCACATTCTCCATAGGTCCCTCTTAGATCTTCTTTCTCCAATCTTGGGTTAGGGAAGAAGGAGATATTCGCGACTACTGGCGGTTTCATTATGGGGCAGCTCATGATCTTCATATCGATCTATTATCCACCTCTGCATCTATTCTTTCTTAGCTAAACGGGTGGAAGATCCATCCAATTTGGTTATATCATGGACTCAAAAAACGGATCTGAATGTGACTGAAATGCACGATCTTCACAGGTATCACTTTTCACGATACCTAAACCTAAAAGGTGGAATAGCGATTTTCGAACCATTTCCTATAAGAGAATGGTTTCCATTACTTTGAGAAATGGATTCTATATCAAACTATAGCTATTGCATTAAAGAAGAAACTAATAGAAGTCGAAGACGCGGAATGGTAGTGAATAGAGAAAAAGATTCTTCTGATTTTCTTGTTCCTGAAAATATTCTATCTATCTCCTAGACGCCGTAGAGAATTGAGAATTTTCATGTCTTTCAATTCTCGTACTCGTAATTGGAAAGTTACGGAAGGAGATCCATTATTTTGCAATGAAAACAACATAAAAAACTCTGGACAATTTCGAAATCAGACCAAGCGTCTTAATACATATGCAAAAAAATTCATTATTGGCCCACCATTGATTACAAGATTTAGCTTTTATGAATCGCTATTGGTTTGATACGAGTAATGGCAGCCGTTTCAGTATGTTAAGGATACAGATGTATCCACAATTCATTTAGAGTTACTTAATAGCCTATTTCTTATACTATATCTCTATCCCGTGAAATTCTCGAGCCGAAAGATGGATGCATATGCTGTGTTTCATTTTGCTAAATTATATCAATTAAATGGTATATCAATTCTATAAATTGGATATAGCAATAAATAAATCAGCAAAATTCTTTTATTTTAGATAGAAGAAATGTTTCTTCTATCTAAAATAAAAGAATGTACCCTTCTATGCAAATCCAATTTGCATCGATAAAATAAATCCAAATTCCAGATTCCAGCAGTAGATGAATAATTGCAAATTTTTGTGTGTACGAGATTAGAATAACTTCAAAATAACTGACATAATTTTTTATTTTTCCTGATCAGAAAAATACATGAAAAAGAAAGGAGGTAGAAAAATTTTTTGATTTATGGTTAAAGAAGAAAAACAAGAAAACAGGGGTTCTGTTGAATTTCAAGTATTCAGTTTCACCAATAAGATACGGAGACTTGCTTCACATTTGGAATTACACAAAAAAGATTTTTCATCGGAAAGAGGTCTACGAAGACTTTTGGGAAAACGTCAACGTTTGCTGGCTTATTTGGCAAAGAAAAATAGAGTACGTTATAAGAAATTAATCAGTCAGTTGGATATTCGGGAGAAGTAATTTAATCGTTGGAATTTTTTTCTTATTTTATTAGTAGTCTTTATTTTATTAGTAGTCTTATAGTAGTCTTAGATTTTGCATTTTGATGAGCCTCGTTTTGAGGAATTCATGGAATAATCCATTTTCATGGAAAAAAGAATAAGAACAATGATACATAACATAAAAAAAAGAATAGATAAGACGATATTCGGCCTCCCCCTACACATTTTATTTCTTCTCCTATACAAAAACCAGCAAGACCTACTCCATTGGTAATTCCATCAATAACACCCTTATCGAAAAAATTCGTTAGTTCGGCTAATCTTCTTATACCCAAGATAAAGACCCTAGTATAGAAAACATCTATATAACCACGATTATATGACCAGCTGTATATCTTTTCTTTTACTTGATCCAAAAAGTTTTTTTTTTGATTCCCTTTTACAAGGGAATTTAGAAAATTCAAATTCTGAAAAAAAGAATAAGTAGATCCATAGAAGATATATGCTATGAATAGACCAAGAATTGCTAAACTTACAGAAGAAATTGCATTAATGAGAAATTCATATGAATTTATGGAAGAATTAGAACTTTCCTGGAAAAAGTTTATTGAAGGAGTTAGCCACTTTGATAATATGGTTAACTCCGATATTCCATTATCAAAATGGATTCCTATGGATCCAATGAACAAAGTAAAAAGCAGTAATATAAGAAGAGGAAATAGCATAGTATTTCCCGTTTCATGAGGATAGACAAAAGTTTTTTTAGCCCCAAAGAGAGTACTAAAGGATCCTATCTTATTTCTTGTATTACCAGGAATTTGGGGTATATTTTGTGAAAAAAAAGAAACTCCATCCTTCATTGTTGATAAAACAAAATCTTTATTGACTCCTTTGGATATGCCTTTTCCCCATAAGGATATTGAATACAACGAACCCTCTTTAGTACTGCTGTAATTTTGAAAATGAACACGCAAATACCCATCAAAAGTAAGTAAATATATACGAAACATATAAAATGCAGTTAATCCTGCAGTAAAAGAGGCTATTATTCCAAAAAAAGGTGAATACAACCAGCTATTACTAAGGATTTCATCTTTGGACCAGAAGCAAGCAAGAGGTGGAATACCACAAAGAGAAAGTGTACCACATAAAAAAGTAGTTCTTGTAATTGGAACGTATTTTCTTAAACCACCCATAAGAACCATATTCTGACTTTTATCTGGTGAATATCCAACAAGAGGTTCCATTGAATGAATAACGGATCCGGATCCTAAGAACAATAAAGCTTTCGAATAAGCATGAGTGATCAAATGGAATAAAGCAGCTTCATAAGAACCTATACCGAGAGCTAACATCATATAACCCAATTGAGACATTGTAGAATAGGCTAAACTTCTTTTAATATCTCTCTGAGCAAGAGCTAAAGTGGCTCCTAAGAAGAGTGTTATTGTACCTACTAAAGAAATAAAACTCATTATCAAGGGTAGGGATATGAAAAGAGGAAAAAGTCGAGCTAGAAGAAAAATCCCCGCAGCAACCATAGTTGCCGCGTGTATAAGAGCCGAAATGGGAGTGGGTCCTTCCATAGCATCGGGTAACCATACGTGAAGAGGGAATTGTGCGGATTTTGCAACTGCACCAAGGAATAATAAAAAAGCACACAAAGTAGTAAGTAAGGAATTAATCCCATTATTAGGAATCCAGTTATTAGCTATTTTGAACAAATCCCGAAACTCTAAACTACCCGTTATCCAAAAAAAACCTAAAATTCCTAATAACAGACCAAAATCCCCTACACGATTAGTTACAAAAGCTTTTTGGCAAGCACTCGCTGCAATTGGCCGTGTAAACCAAAAGCCTATCAATAAATAGGAACACATTCCGACAAGTTCCCAAAAAAAATAAATTTGTATCAAATTGGAACTAGTAACCAACCCCAACATGGCAGTATTAAAAAAACTTATATAAACAAAAAATCTCAAATATCCTTCATCGTGAGACATATAATCGTCACTATAAATAAGAACCAAGATTCCTACAGTAGTAATTAGTATTAACATAATAGACGTAAGAGGGTCGATCAAGTATCCAAATTCTAAAGAAAAATCATTATTGATGGTCCAAGACCATAGATATTGATAAATAGAACTTCCATTTATTTGTTGAATAGATAGGTGAACTGAGAATACCAGAGCTATACTTAAGAGTAAAATACTAGGAAAAGCCCATATGCGACGAAGATTTTTTGTTGCTGTCGGAATAAGAAAAAGTCCAAATCCCATTGACATAATAACTGGAAGTGGGAGAAGAGGGATTACCCAGGCATATTGATATGTATGTTCCATAAGAAAAGAAATAGCAATTTTTAGTTGAAATTTATAGTTCAATTTTTCTATAAAATAGAATTGTTTCCGATTCACCAAACCTACTCTTATATCTCTCTAAAGGAATTAAAAAAACAAAATAAGAAAAGAATAAGAAAAAATACTGGAATTCTGGATTTTTCCAAATTTCTCTCATTAAAATATTCAAAAATTCAGAATGGGTTTAGTTGCTTAAATTCAAAAAGTGAATCAAAGAATTTCGTTATCTAGTTATTAGTTAAAAAAAATATTTATTAAACTACAAAAAAAGATTGAATCATTTTACTTTCTATTCATTTTTGTATTTCTTTCTCTTAAAATAAAGGAGCTCTCTTGTTTCGTAATTGATTGATTGAATTCCAAAGAATCTATAGTATAGTATAGTAAATTCTCAAATATTGCTTACTTCATATAAAACGGAAATCCTAATGACTAGAATTCTCTAAGTTTTAGAATGTCTTGTTTAAGAGACTAAGTATTTTTTTTTGATTGGAATTCAATTATGAAATACTGTTCTGAACTTAATTAACTAATTGAATTTTACCTTCTTTTTATCTCCCCATCTTATATGAGGGCTTATCCCCCCATATCATATATTTATATATGGGGTATATTTGATATATAAATTGATTTAAATAGAAAGTCTTAAAAAACTCTTGTCTTATCCACATTAGACAAAATGAATTAAAAAAGAATTTTGAATTTCAGTATCTTTCAGTATCTAAGTATAAATACTAAGAAAAAACAGAAAGAAGGATTGATTTGCGGCAATAGATGTCTTTCACATACAACTAGAAAAAAATAATTCCCCTTTTAAATGGCAGTTCCAAAAAAACGTACTTCGATGTCAAAAAAGCGTATTCGTAAAAATCTTTGGAAGAAAAAGACTTATTTTTCCATAGTACAATTTTATTCTTTAGCAAAATCAAGACCATTTTCTAGCGGCAACGAGCATCCAAAACCTAAAGGTTTTTCTGGGCAACAAACAAACAAATAATAAGGTTTTGGAATAATCTGAATTGAACTATCCCAACCCAAAGAAATTCCAATTAATTAATCTGAATTATTCATTCAGATTAATTATAGAATCCTCATAAAAAAAAATATGAGGATTCTATTACCAAAAGTAGACTATTCTTGCAATAGGACATACAACCTCTACCTATCTTATCCAATCTTATCCAAAATTCCCATATAAATGAGTTTAGGACTGGTAAATCAAGAGCGTAAAGGCTTTCATTCTATAAATTTTTCTAAAATACAAAATTATTTGTAGTTAATGATGAAATTCTAATGTTCCTAAATTCTATGGCCTCTCCCAATCTCGACGATTCGTGAGAAAATAACTATTATTCTTTTAAGTTAACTATTATTTTAAGTTAGCCGCCATGGTGAAATTGGTAGACACGCTGCTCTTAGGAAGCAGTGCTCAAGCATCTCGGTTCGAGTCCGAGTGGCGGCATTCTCGAAAAAGAATACAATAGATTAGAAAATGGATTAAATTCGAAATTTCCAATTTTGTAATGGGACCTTATCCTTATGCTATTTGCAACTTTAGAACATATACTAACTCATATCTCTTTCTCAACCATTTCAATTGTGATTACGATTCATTTGATAACCTTATTAGTTCGTGAACTTAGGGGATTACGTGATTCGTCAGAAAAAGGAATGATAACTACTTTTTTCTCTATAACAGGATTCTTAGTTTCTCGTTGGGTTTCTTCGGGACATTTTCCATTAAGTAATTTATATGAGTCATTGATCTTCCTTTCATGGGCTCTGTATATTCTTCATACTATTCCTAAGATACAGAACTCGAAAAATGATTTAAGCACAATAACTACGCCAAGTACTATTTTAACGCAAGGCTTTGCCACATCGGGTCTTTTAACTGAAATGCATCAATCCACAATACTAGTACCTGCTCTACAATCTCAGTGGTTAATGATGCATGTCAGTATGATGTTACTAAGCTATGCAACCCTTTTGTGCGGATCCTTATTATCCGCCGCTCTTCTAATCATTAGATTTCGAAAGAATTTCGATTTCTTTTTTAAAAAGAAAAAAAATGTTTTACTTAAAAGATTTTTCTTTAGTGAGATTGAATATTTATATGCAAAAAGAAATGCTTTAAAAAACACCTCTTTTCCCGCATTTCCAAATTATTACAAATATCAATTAACTGAGCGTTTGGATTCTTGGAGTTATCGTGTCATTAGTCTAGGGTTTACTCTTTTAACCATGGGTATTCTTTGTGGAGCAGTATGGGCTAATGAGGCATGGGGATCCTATTGGAATTGGGATCCTAAGGAAACTTGGGCATTTATTACCTGGACCATATTTGCAATATATTTACATAGTAGAACAAATCCAAATTGGAAGGGTACAAATTCCGCACTTGTAGCTTCAATAGGATTTCTTATAATTTGGATCTGCTATTTTGGTATCAATCTGTTAGGAATAGGTTTACATAGTTATGGTTCATTTACATTACCATCTAAATAATTAGATAACATAAAACCCTCATTTTTTTATGATATGAAGGTTTTTTTCTTTTTTGTTTGATTTGAGAACCCCTTGAACGTCTTTTCAAAGGGGTTCTCAAAAATTCGAGATAGATCTAATTAGACTTTTTTCCTTTTTTGTTTTTTGAATTTTATGTTTTTTCCACGATGGAATATAGAGCGGACTAGTTAAAAAAAGAAAATCCTATTTAGGATAATAATTGGATAATAGAGCCTCTACCCTGTCAACGGATAGCGAGAGAACTAAATCTGGATAAATACCAATTCCTATTACTGGTAAAAAGATACAGATTAAAAGAAATAGTTCCCGTGGTCCAGAATCCACAAAATGTTCATTTGGAACATGAAATAGCTTGTATCCATAGAACATCTGGCGTAACATAGATAATAAATAAATAGGAGTTAATATCATTCCAATTGCCATTACAAAAGTAATTAGCATTTTTGGCATTAACATAAATTTAGGACTAGTAATTAGTCCAAAAAATACTACTAATTCCGCAACAAAACCGCTCATTCCTGGCAAGGCAAGAGAAGCCATTGAAAAGCTACTAAACATGGTAAAAATTTTTGGCATTGGAATAGATATTCCCCCCAATTCTTCGAGATAAACAAGACGCACTCTATCACAAGCCGTTCCCGCCAAGAAAAAAAGTGTAGCACCGATAAATCCATGGGATAATATTTGTAAAATAGCTCCATTTAGTCCAATGTTGGTTATGGAACCAATTCCTATAATTATGAAACCCATGTGAGATACGGAGGAGTAGGCTATTCTTTTTTTGAAATTTCGTTGACCAAGAGAAGTTGAAGCTGCATAGATTATTTGCACCGCTCCTATTATTACCAACCAGGGGGAAAATAGATAATGAGCATGAGGTAACAATTCCATATTGATCCGAATCAATCCGTATGCTCCCATCTTTAATAGAATTCCGGCTAAAAGCATACATGTACTGTAATGCGCTTCCCCATGGGTATCTGGTAACCACGTATGTAGAGGTATAATTGGCAATTTGACAGCATAAGCAATAAGGAAGCCAAAATACAGTAGTATTTCCAATGTTGCAGGGTATGATTGATTAATCAATCTTTCCAAATCTAATCCGGGTTCATTGGAACCATATAACCCCATACCCAGAACTCCAATTAAGAAAAAAATGGAACCGCCTGCAGTATACAAAATAAACTTGGTAGCTGAATACAGACGCCTCTTTCCCCCCCACATGGATAAAAGTAAGTAAACAGGGATTAATTCTAACTCCCACATGATAAAAAAAAGTAAAAGGTCTCGTGAAGAGAATAATCCTATTTGACCGCTATACATTGCTAGCATCAGGAAATAGAATAATCGCGAATTCCGGGTAACCGGCCAAGCCGCTAAAGTAGCTAAAGTAGTGATAAATCCTGTCAATAAAATGGATCCTAATGAAAGTCCATCGATTCCCAATCTCCAGTGGAAATCCAAAACATCTATCCATTTAGAATCCTCCTTTAATTGGATTAAGGGATCCTCCAATTGGAAATGATAACAGAATGCATAAGTCATTAGAAGGAATTCTAATAAACAAATAGATATAGTATACCACCTAACGATTTTATTTCCTTTATGAGGTAAAAAGAAAATTAATGAACCTGCAAATATCGGCAAAACAACAAGTATTGTTAACCAAGGAAAATAACTCATGATAAAGTAATAAAGACAAGATACGTTTTGACCAGAAAAGCCCATGCTCAATTATTTCGAGCACAGGCTTCTTCGGTAAAGAGGAATCAGACGATTCAAGTGGAGTTATTTGTAACGTATCAATAAGATAGAGCCATGCTGCGGGTTGTTTCAGGCCCTAAATAAACGCGGACACTTAAAAAATCTGTTGGGCAGGCGGATTCGCATCTCTTACAACCCACACAATCTTCGGTTCTCGGCGCGGAAGCAATTTGCTTGGCTTTACATCCATCCCAAGGTATCATTTCTAATACATCTGTTGGACAAGCTCGTACACATTGAGTGCATCCTATACATGTATCATAAATTTTTACAGAATGTGACATTGGATCTCTAAATTTTCCTTTTCAACATAAAAATTTTCGATCTGGTAAAAATGAAATTAGTACTATATAAATTAGATGTATTGTAGACACCAGACGAAGCAATGGTTTATCCAAACTTTAACAAATAATAATATATTTCTTAATCCGTTTGTGAGAAAGCGTGAAAAGAACCAAGAGACTTGAATTTAAGACTTCAACAGTCATAATTATATGAATTCTACATACTAATTCGAATTAGCCAATAAATTAGGTATCATCTTTTCAATATAAATTATTGCAATATTCAAATTGTAATATCAATGGATTGTAAAAATGCAATATTCAATAAGTAAAAAAGAATACTCTGAAATAACCTACTCAAAAAATGGATATTATTAAATACTAATAAGAAAATAAGATCAGATTTCTATTCATCTTAATGTTCCGTATTATTATATATGTGCCTTTGTTTAGAGGATTTTATGTCTAATTATTCAAAAAATTAGATTGATTGATACGAGTTGATTTCCTGTTACGATGGATGGAAGAAAGAATGGATAGTCCAATAGCTGCTTCAGCAGCCGCAAGGGCTATAACAAAAATCGCGAAAATGTCTCCTTTTAATTGGCGACTATCAAATAGATCAGAAAATGTTACGAGATTTAGATTAATTGAATTCAGTATAAGTTCAAGACATATTAGAGCTCTAACCATGTTTCGGCTTGTGATCAATCCATAGATACCAATCGAAAATAAATAGACACTCAAAAAAAGTACATGCTCAAACATCATTAACTAACTCCTTATCAATCTCGATTCATTTCAATATGAGGACAAGAATTGAACCGATTCAATTAATTAGAATAGAACAATTACGCAACAAAAGAGAAAAGAAGGTATTTGTTGTGTTGGCAGTAGATGGGTTTTACTAAATCAAAATTGTGATTGTTTAGTTATTTATTTTATATTTGAAATTCTAAGAATTTTGACTCATTCTAAGTATTTCTTATTGTCGAGCCATAGTAATTGCACCTATTAAAGAAACTAGAAGAATTAGGGAAATGAGTTCAAACGGAAGATAAAAATCGGTTGCTAAATGAATCCCAATTTGTTGAACGTTATTTATGAGACCCTGTTCTACTATTTGGTTTGATCTTGTAGTCCAAAGAATTCCATACCACGACGTATCTGGGATAGTAGTCATTAGTGAAAAAGGAATAGTTATACAAACGAGTAAAGTAAACCCATCTCCAATAGTCCAAAAATTCTTATCTTTAGACCACTCTGAGCCGTTTACAAACATTACAGCAAATATGATCAAGACATTTATGGCTCCCACATAAATAAGAAGTTGTGCGACAGCTACAAAGTAGGAATTCAATAAAAAATAGAATAAGGATATACAAACAAGAACTAATCCCAGTGAAAAGGCAGAATAAATTGGGTTGGTAAGTAATACTACTCCTAGACCCCCTAGTAGAAGAATAAATCCCCCAAATAGCACAAGAATCTCATGTATTGGTCCAGGTAAATCCATTATGGATAAGAAGAAATTTATAGTATAAAATTTTTCATGAACTGACTAAAACTAAAAGATTCAAGGAAGGAAAAAGATATTAGTATATTTTTTTGTATATGTATATAAGTTGTTAAGCAATAGTTATTCTTTTTTCGTTATAGTTAGTAAAAATGGATTTTTCTAACAAAAAAAACCTAATACCTAGTAATCAGTAATCGTTCTTGAATTCCAAGATTTTTCTTCGTCTATTTTACTTTGAGGCGAATTCCTAATTGTTTGAATTGTGTAATCTCCCATTATGGAGATTGGTAACCGACTCAAAGCAATTTGATTGTAATTCAATTCATGACGATCATAAGTAGAAAGTTCATATTCTTCAGTCATCGATAAACAATTTGTCGGACAGTATTCAACACAGTTACCACAAAATATACAAACTCCGAAATCAATACTATAATTAAGCAATTGTTTCCTTTTAATATCCTTTTCAAATCTCCAATCCACAAGAGGTAGATCTATCGGGCATACGCGAACACATACTTCACAAGCAATGCATTTATCAAATTCAAAGTGTATTCGCCCCCGGAAACGCTCCGATGTAATTGATTTTTCATAAGGGTAGTGAATCGTTATAGGTAAACGATTTGTGTGGGATAAGGTAATTATGAAACCTTGACCAATGTATCTTGCCGCGCGTATTGTTTGTTGACCATAACTAATGAACCCAGTTAGCATAGGGAACATATTCTAAATATGTATGAAAAAGGTATGTTTCTTTCTCTTGTTTGAGAGAACTTTTGTGTTGAAAATATTCTTACTGTTATTGTATTATCTTATTTATAGTGAAACTAGTTGGAAAGAAGTTGTTAATAAGAGATTGCCCAGAGAAATAGGTAAAAGAAATTTCCATCCAAGATTTAATAACTGATCCATTCTCATCCTGGGTAAAGTCCATCTTATTGTGATAGAAATAAAGAGAAATAAATAAGCTTTAGTTAATGTAATAAAGATACCTATTACCATTTCCAAAATTCCCATTATTTTATTCATTTGGAAAAATCCAAAAAAGGATATATAGGGAATAGATAAATTCCACCCGCCTAAGTATAGAATAGTTACAAATAAAGAGGAAACTAATAAATTTAGGTAAGAAACAAGATAAAATAAACCATATTTAATACCAGAATATTCGGTTTGATAACCTGCTACTAATTCTTCTTCTGCTTCTGGTAAATCAAAGGGTAATCTTTCACATTCTGCCAAAGAAGAAATTAGAAAAACTAGAAAACCTATAGGCTGACGCCAAAGATTCCACCCCAAAAAACCATATTTGGACTGTGCTTCAACTATATCAACTGTACTTGAACTGTTAGATAATCATAGTCGATGATAACATCACAGTTCCCACCGCTATTCCAAAACCGTACATGAAATCTTCGCTTCATACGGCTCCTCTATGATCAGAAAAAAGAAAGGATTGTTTCATTTCGGTATTATTCCCTGGGCGTAGATAGAATTAGGTAAGATAAAATTGATTGGAAAGCCCAAAATTAGACCAAAGCAATTCTGTCTGCTAGAATAACAAAAAAGCGCTTCCGAATTGATCTCATCCTTTATATAAAATTTTTCTTTGTTCGGTAATAACTTAATATTGGAATAAAACACTCGTTATAGCAATTAATAAATGGAAAGAATCGGGCATTAGTTCATGAAGAATTCTGTATGAATAGGGATAAAGGAAGGAAAGAATAAATAAGGATCCTTTTTTCTATTGCATTCCATATCTTTTGTCCTATTCTTCTTTCCCGGGGAAGGGTATACTTAAAAAGAAAAAAAGAATAAAGGGTTAATTCGTTCTTGATAGCCATTTCTTTAACAAGTGAATGGGAACATACTCTAGATCGGAATCCGAAGAAAGTACTACTTGATCATTTCCACCAATTTCAAGTTTTTATTACGATTCCTTTTATGAGGAAAAATGTCTAATGATTTAGATTCTCTCATTACTAATCCTGTATGTACTTTAGTGTTTCTAATCCCTCACTAACTTTTGATGGATTGCCTTATGGTTATAAGTTATAAGTTATAGTAATAACTCAAAATATTATAGTAATGGAATTCCATATCGCGAATCCTTTATTCTTGCCCGCTTCAAGATATGATGACTAATCAAACAATCTCAACCTTGGGGTAAAGAGTTTACACGGCTTATGTTTACTTGAACTTTTTTCTTGTACATAGGAAATGAGATTTTATATTTTTACTACAAATTAATAAGCTGTTTTGTTTCACTCATATAGCTATCTAGTTTAACTTACCAATCCGAATACAGAATAAGCAAAGGAAGATAAGCATTCAATGTATTTTACAGGAAAAAGATCCTATTTTAACGAATCACACGTAGAGATATTGCTAGTACACAAAAAGTTAATGGTATTTCATAACTAATAGATTGAGCAGCCGCTCGTAGACCGCCTGAAAAAGAATATTTATTATTTGAGCTATATCCCGCCATGAGAAGACCAATAGGAGCAATACTTGAAATAGCAATCCATAAAAAAACACCAATACTAAGATCAGCTAAAACAAAACGATATCCCAAAGGGATAACTAAAAAACTTAATAAAATGGATATGACTGCTATAGAGGGACCAATGCTAAATAAAGGAATATCTCCTCGGGATGGGAGGATATCCTCTTTAAAAAGTAGCTTAGTTCCATCTGCTATAGCTTGAAGCAGTCCCAGCGGGCCAGCATATTCAGGACCAATACGTTGTTGTATCGATGCGGATATTTCTCTTTCTAACCACACAATTACGAGTACTTCTATTGTGATTCCCAGTAGGAGGGTCAAAATGGGTAGAATCCATATCAGTCCGTAGACTTCTTTTAATAATTCCGATTTCGAAAAAGAATTGATAGTTTCTACCTCTATTATCATTTCAACGGTCAACTTCCCCCATAATGATATCTATACTACCTAATATCGTCATGATATCAGCCAATTTCATTTTTTTAACTAGCTGAGGAAGAATTTGCAAATTAATAAAACCTGGTGGACGAATTTTCCATCTCCAGGGGAAAAGACTATCATCTCCTACCAGATAAATTCCTAATTCACCTTTTGGAGCTTCTACTCTTACATAAAGCTCTTGCTTTGATAATTCAAAATTGGGCGAAGGTTTTTTACCAAGAAATCGATATTCAAAATCATTCCATTCGGAATTCTTTGCGTTCTTAAAGCGCCGGGCTTCTAAATTCTCATAAGGTCCTCCCGGAATTTTCTCTACAGCTTGTTGAATAATTTTTATGGATTCCCTCATTTCACCGATTCGTACTAAATAGCGAGCTAACGAATCTCCTTCTTTTTGCCATTGTACTTTCCAATCAAATTGATTGTAAGACTCATAAGGATCAATTTTACGAAGATCCCATTGTATTCCAGAAGCTCGTAACATTGGGCCTGATAAGCCCCAATTTACAGCTTCTTCTCCGCTAATAAAACCGACCCCTTCAACTCGTTCTAAAAAAATAGGATTCTGTGTAATAAGTTGTTGATATTCAACAACTCCTTGTAAAAAATAATCACAGAAATCTAAACATTTATCCATCCATCCATAAGGTAGATCGGCAGCTACCCCTCCGATGCGAAAGTAATTATGCATCATTCGCATACCTGTAGCAGCTTCAAATAGATCATATATCAATTCTCTCTCTCTAAAAATGTAGAAAAAAGGAGTCTGTGCCCCGAGATCCGCCATAAAAGGTCCAAGCCATAATAAGTGAGAAGCTATACGGCTCAATTCTAACATAATTACCCTAATATAGCTGGCTCTTTGGGGTATTTGAATATTCTCCAAGAATTCAGGTGCATTTACCGTTATTGCTTCTGTAAACATAGTAGCTAAATAATCCCACCGTGTTACATAAGGCAAGTATTGTATAATAGTTCTGTTTTCCGCGATTTTTTCCATTCCTCTGTGTAAATACCCTAATATGGGTTCGCAATCAATAACATCTTCACCATCGAGAGTAACGATCAGTCGAAGAACACCATGCATTGATGGATGTTGAGGGCCCATATTGACTATCATGAGATCTTTTCTTGTAAGCGGTAGACTCATATCATTGTTCTTATTCTTTTTTCCATGAAAATGGATTATTCCATGAATTCCTCAAAACGAGGCTCATCAAAATGCAAAATCTAAGACTACTATAAGACTACTAATAAAATAAAGACTACTAATAAAATAAGAAAAAAATTCCAACGATTAAATTACTTCTCCCGAATATCCAACTGACTGATTAATTTCTTATAACGTACTCTATTTTTCTTTGCCAAATAAGCCAGCAAACGTTGACGTTTTCCCAAAAGTCTTCGTAGACCTCTTTCCGATGAAAAATCTTTTTTGTGTAATTCCAAATGTGAAGCAAGTCTCCGTATCTTATTGGTGAAACTGAATACTTGAAATTCAACAGAACCCCTGTTTTCTTGTTTTTCTTCTTTAACCATAAATCAAAAAATTTTTCTACCTCCTTTCTTTTTCATGTATTTTTCTGATCAGGAAAAATAAAAAATTATGTCAGTTATTTTGAAGTTATTCTAATCTCGTACACACAAAAATTTGCAATTATTCATCTACTGCTGGAATCTGGAATTTGGATTTATTTTATCG